TCCCCATTCTTATTCTTTCAAGCAAAGAAAAGATTTTCTCAAAAAAGAGGGCCAGTAAAAAAAAAAAAAAGAGAAGAAAGAAATAATAAGAAATGACACTTCGATTCTATATCATAGGAATGGAAATAGCCCCTCTTCTTATTGTTGTTGCTTCAATATTCAATAACACGTATTTTTTATTTTTGTTTTCAAATCAGATAAATTATTTTATCTATGATTCATTGGAACAAAAAAAGGCCCGGCTGGGTACTGACCCCGCCAGGCCGTGGGAATAAAAAAGGGTCCTTTCGGACGAAATCAAAAGAGATATTCTTTATTTTTATATTGGAAATATTTCTTTCAAGCCCTTACTTTATCTAAATTTGGAATTGCTGATAAAAGTTATATATATCTATATAATAATAAATATAAATAGAGAAGAGATAAAGAAGGACTTTTTTCAGTCCCTACTTTATGTGTAATGTAACATAGTAATTATCCTTTTTCAATTGGGAGAGATGGCTGAGTGGACTAAAGCGTCGGATTGCTAATCCGTTGTACGAGTTTTTTGTACCGAGGGTTCGAATCCCTCTCTTTCCGTTTCCGTTGATGACTTGATATTTTTTTTTTTATCTTTCAATTTTATCAAACCCTTTTTATTTTTTCTTTTTCATAGTTAAAGGTGTGGAATAGATAAAATCCCAAGAAAATTTTAAAATCGAGCAAGGAAAACGAAAACCCTTATCCTATTTTTTATTCTTCACGTCCAGGATTACGTCCTGGATCATTAGATAGGAATCCGAAGATGAAGAGAGAAACAAAGAATATCACTACTGTGTAAACGAAGAGTTTGAGAGTAAGCATTACACAATCTCCAAGATATTTTTTTGGAAAAAAAAAAAAAGAGAATAGATTCTCCATTTTTATACCACATATCCTATTTTGACACCAAGAAACGAAGTGGTTTCTAGAAAATTTTCAGAAATTCATTTGTAATAAAATCATTACAAAAATCTTCTTTAATACCCACAATTCGATATTGTGGGGGAACCTAATAGGGTCTTTCACTGGACAAGAAAAAGGGTCAGAATGAGGAAATGGGGTGATCCAGATTTATCGCGGCTATCCAAGAATTTCAATGTTTGAATCGAGGGTTAATACTGTAAGACTTATCCGATCTTATCAATTGTTAGAATTTTTTTTTCTCGAATAAATCATGAATTTTTCTAGGACATTATTAAAGATCTTATCGAAAACTTACAGCAGCTTGCCAAACAAAGGCTAAGAGAAAAAAGAGCACAGGTATGACTGGCATAACATCTACAATTGGATTTAAAAAAGCATAGGCCTCGGGTAATTTGACGAAGAAAAAACTACTCGAATAAAGGGCAGAATTAAGACAGATACCGATCAAACTAAAGATATTAAGCATAACAAAGATTTTGTTCTTGGAGATAATTGCATTTTGATTGAGTTATTGATATAAGGTAAAAATAAAGAAAGTAAAGTAGACCAAAAAATACTTCTTTTTCTTTGAACTCACCCAATCAAAAATACTTCAATTCTCAAAAGAGAATTTAAGAAATCATACTTTCATACAATATCTTATATCTTAATTAAATTATATGTAATGATCAATAAATTAAGTTTAATTCTATATCTACACGCGTCAAAATCCTATCAACAATCTAACCTCTTCCATAGATATTTGGACCGGAATTGACGAACAACCAATACCAATATTAGTGTTTATTAGTGCAGAATCAAAATCTAAATGGGGCGTGGCCAAGTGGTAAGGCAACGGGTTTTGGTCCCGCTATTCGGAGGTTCGAATCCTTCCGTCCCAGAGCATAAGCATACCCATTATATCAGAATAAATAAAGATTGCTTTTTTGAACAACCTTTTTGTTTTTTGTTTAAGAGTGTAATATTGGATAGAATATGATTCTTGTTTCTAATTTTTAATGATTCTTCTCTGAATCATATCTTTTTCACAAACTGAATTGAGTTCAAATGACACGCGGATGGAACTGAATCTATTTGTGATCCAGGTAAGATGGGAACATAGATCACAAGAGTTTGAATTCAAAAAAAAAAAGTCGGATGGGCCTTTCATCGTATGCTCATCCCCTTCATATCCCCTTCATATTGATATTGAAGTTAATTATTTAGAAAAACCTTACGTGCCATATCTATTTTCATTTTCAATGATGCACTCTAAATCGAAATACGAAAGAAAAACCTCTATATTCCCTATTTCGTATTCCCCTTAGGTAACCCAATCCCAATTATTAATTCTCTGCGGATTTCTTGAAGTCTAAACAAGAAGAGTTTCTTGGTACTAATTGAATTCAATCAAGGGGATTAAGTTATAACTTAAGACTGGTTTAGGGTAAAATAAAAAAAATAGTAACAACGACTTAATCTGGACCTCTTTGGCTTTGTACCTAGACTATCTCGTCTAGCATCCCGTAAAAGAGGATCCTTTTTTTATTTATGATTCATATTCATCATCCCCATAGAATTCGGGGAGTAGATAGGGCTTAAAGAGCAATGTAAGGTATCAATTTGAATATCTATGTCTATCCGAATCTCATTAACAAACGATCAAGTAAATTCCATATGTAAAAGATGTATTTTCTTATTTTTAGGCATTTCGTCTTTGGCTCTAATGAAAATAATTGTAAATCTATGTAACAATTGGTAACAATTGAGGTGGGGGGTTATTCATACATTCTATTCACTTTACTTTTACTTTATGGAAAGATTACAGAAAAATTACTGAACCTCAAGTCAAATATGTAGAAAATGAGGAAATGTTTATATGTATGTATTGTTATCGTTCTATTTCAGTGACAACGGTGTTTCGATTTTTGTGAAAAAGATTTGTGATTTCTTAATGTTAAATATTTAACATAGAGTATCTATAATTGAATTACTTCCAGTGACAATTGTTCGGTTTATCTGATAGATATGGAAATCTCCTATTCTTTCGATTCTGATTTTATCAATCAGATGAAAGAATAACGACCTAAATCTTCCCTTACATATCAGTCTTTTCTTTTTTATTCACTCCACAAAAAAAGAAATAAATTGGATTTTTTTTGATCTATCTATCTGCTTTAAATCATTGATGATGGTTCAATTTGAAAAGAAACATGGATTTATCTATCTTCTGATGATCAAAATCAAATGCGGTACTTACTGTAAAACATTATTCAAATAATGATGTCGAAGTAGGAAATTTTTTCAATTAAATATTTTTAATGATTTCTTATGAGTCCTTGGTACTCGAATAAGTGTGAGGTTGGTGAATCTATCCTATCGAGTTACTCAAAGATGAAGATTCAAAAAGAACCCATTTATTCGTGTTATTTATATTTGTGTTATTTATAAAAAAAAAAAAAGATGTTGCATTCATACAATAAAATATGGGATTAAGTTGAATTCTTGCCGAGACTTCTTCAGAAAAACATCTACCCATCCATATAGAAGGAAAAAGTATCGATTATTATGTACCGACTGAACCAATGACTACTCACGATTCCATAATTGAATCAATTACATACCGGTTCAAAACTAGAGAAATGTTATGGTAAAACTTCGTTTGAAACGATGTGGTAGAAAGCAACGTGCGACTTGAAGGACATGATCCGCTGTGGACTCTTACATCCACCATTTTATATTGTATAGGAATGAGAGTGCTCTTGGCTCGACATCCTTTGTTCTGTTCCACTAAAACCCCCATTTTTTTGTTGGGTTGTAATGTAAATAGTACATGATGGAGCTCGAGTAGAAAGTATTGATTCATTTCTCAGGGGCAAGGATCTAGGGTTAGTGCGAATCAATAAGTTGGAATAACTTCGTAAGTATATCTTCGATATAGAAATTGAGAGTATCCAATTCGAGCAAGTTTCAAATCCAAAAGGAAAATTTGTTGGAATTGGTAAAACTCTTTCGATCAAAAGTGTAGCACGCGGGAATCAATCGTTCTATGATTCTTTGATAGAAAGAAATCACAAAAGGGGTATGTTGCTGCCATTTTGAAACGATTAAGGATCACCGAAGTAATGTCTAAACCCAATGATTCAAAGTAAAGATAAAGATAAAGGATCCTGGAACAAGGAAATACCGTTTTCAATTGTCTCAACAACTAGATCAGAATGAAGAATCCAAATAGATTCTAAACGAGACAAAAAAGGGGGGGTTAGAGACCACTCAATAAACGAAATGCCTAAGGGTTTTCTTTGAGCTATTTGAGAGTTATCCAACTTGAGTTATGAGTACGAATGATTTTTTCTTTTTCGGGAAAGAAGAAAAAACAAGGACTTAAATAATAGTCTAATTGGTTTGATGATTTTATGGATCTATTTGCCATTAGCATTCTATACTTAGACATAACTTCGAATCATTTTTTTTCTCGAGCCGTACGAGGAGAAAACCTCTTATACGTTTCTAGGGGGGGTATTGTTCATCTACATCTATCCCAATGAGCCGTCTATCGAATCGTTGCAATTGATGTTCGATCACGAAGAGAAGGAAGAGATCTTCAGAAAGTGGGTTTTTATGATCCGATAAAGAATCAAACTTATTCAAATGTTCCTGCTATTCTATATTTCCTTGAAAAGGGTGCTCAACCTACAGGAACTGTTCATGATATTTCAAAGAAGGCGGAGGTTTTTACGGAACTTCGCCTTAATAAAAATCAATAAAAATAAAACGAAATTCAATTAATAAAAAAAAAAAAAAAAAGAGTGTGGGGGTGACTCGTATATAGCTTTGTATAACTTTTTATCTATTATTCTCACTTCTCTTGTTTTGTTCTATTCATACCTATTTTTTATTGCTCCCATAGAATCCCATGCTTTATAATGACGAAAATCTATTTTATTGATATAAGATGGATAGAAAAAAGATCAAGTGAATAGATGAAGAAATTGGATCTAGAAATATAAAATTCTGACATTACCTTCAATCGGGTGGTTTTCGTTGGAACTCTACTAACAAATAATAAGCAAGGG